GAATAATTCGAACGATGGTATCGAATTTCTTACTAGTATTATCTATTAGAAATGAATTTTCTACCATTTTACTCCGGACCACTGAAGAATGTAATTGAACACTTGAAAAAAAACCCATAAAGTCAAGAGAATGTTTTGATAATCGATTAATATAGATTCTTCTTGGTTGAGACCACAGGGAAAAATGGCATTGCCAAAAATGGGTAAGATAATATTTCCATTTATACATCAGAAGAGATGTCCCTTTTGAAGCCAGAATTGATTTTCCCCGATACCTAACATAATGCAGGAAAGGGTCGTTGAAAAGCCATAAGATAACGCGAAACTCCTTAGTAAAAGGAAACACTTTTACTAGATATTTGAGCTTTCCGTAAAAATGGATTCGTTCAAGAAGAACTCCAAAAGATGTTGATCGTAAATGAGAGGATTGGTTACAGAGAAAAACAAAAATGGATTCGTATTCCCATACATGGAAATTATATAGGAACAAGAATAATCGTTGATTCCTTTTTGAACAAGTAGAAATGTATTTTTGGGGAGTACTAAGACTATTCCAATTAAGATACTCATAAAGAAATAATCGTAATAAATGCAAAGAAGAAGCATCTTTTACCCAATAACGAATAGTTTGAACCAAGATTTCTAGATGGATAGGGTAAGGTATTAATATCTCTAAGACATCAATTAAATGTAAGAATTTATCCTCAAAAAAAGGAAATATTAAATGAATTGATCTTAAATTATGGGATTTGACTATTTTTTTTTGTTTTGACTCCAGGGAAGATATTAACAGTAGGGAAAATGGAATTTCCACACTGACTGTAAATCCTTCTAATATCATTGGATAATACAAATTCTTCTTGTGCCCAAAAAAGTCATTTTGGTTAGAGTTATTAGCAGAAAGAATCAAATGAGTCTGTTGATACATTCGGGTAATTAAACGTTTCACAATTATAAAACTATATTTATGGTTGCCCGCATTTTCGAACAAAATAGGTTTATTTAAACCATGAGCATATGCAAATCCATAAATATATTCCTGAAAGATAAGTGGATAGAAAAAGTTGTGTTGCCAAGACCTATCTTGTTCTCTATATCTTTGGAATTCTTCCATTTCAAATTAGACCGAAAAAAGCAGGGGGTTTCTTGGATTATCAAATGATACATAGTGCGATACAGTCAAAACAAGGTATTCTATTCTGAAATAATAGGTACCGCGGAGACAGGTAAATTCATCCATGGATTCCCTATTTTTTGTTCCATCTAATTTGTTTTTTTATAAGATAACAAAACAAGATGGTTAGAAATCCTTTATTTTTTCAATCCAATCGCTCTTTTGATTTTGGAAAAGTATCTTTATCAATATACTCTTTCTTCTACACATTAATCTCCATCTAGAAAATGGATAATCTAATAGAATAGTTAGGATTCACTAAAAACAAAATAATCCACTTGTGGGAGAAGCCTTTACCCGCATCAGGCACTAATTTTTTTTAACGTTTAATTAGATCGGGTAATCATTCAAATTACGAAAATAAGCTCGTTGCTCTTTCTTTCCCTAGAATTTGAACCAGAGGGCTCGATCCATTTATTCAATCGACCCAACTTTCGAATTCATTTCGTTAAATTCAAATAACGTTTAGTACCTATTTTGTAAGAATAAAATATTCTCCGAATTCTCTATTGATACGACATGCTCTTTTTTCCATTCATTTCCTTTCAGGATCAGTCGTGGTCTGATAAACTCTACCGATGATGTAGACGAATCCTTTGCTTCATCCAAATATGTAAAAGATCCTAGCCGCACTTAAAAGCCGAGTACTCTACCGTTGAGTTAGCAACCCCCAAAATAGATATGTTATGTAGATACAATCGGGATCAAAAAAAATTCAAATAAAAAACTTTGATTTGAATCTGTAATCAAAATGTTGAATTAACAATAAATCCAAACAAAATTTTCTAATGGATTCTGAACCTAAAAACAAACAGATCAGATGACAATACAATAAATTCTTATATCAAATAAAAAGCATTTCTAGACAAAATAGTATCTATTTTTTTTTATCCAAATTTTGTATTACAACAAATTCAATGAATCTTTGAATAAAGTAAAAAAACTTATATAGTGGAGGGAAGACATACCATTTTTTATTGATTTTTACTTTATGATTGAATTATATTTGTTCAATACACTCTTGTCAATATGAAAAATACAATTACTAAAATTCCAATATAGAAAGAAAAAAAAATGAAATTGAAATTAAATTAAAATATTTATTAAATATATATATGTTCGATATAGATAACCTAACAATTATTTATATATTCGAGAAATTATAGATAACAATTCTCTAATATAAAAAAAAATTCATAAATTAATAAAAACTTATAAACTAAAAAATATTAATAAAAAATATAGGAAATTTAAAATCGAAGTTAAGTATAAAAAAACGTGTGTTGGATTGGCACTGCATTAAAATCTACATAATATAGATGAGATGAATCGAAAAGGAAGAATAAAAAAGTTATACGAAGGTAGAACCTAATTCTCTCTTTTTTTTGAGTTCATTAATTTAACTTCTTTTAATTAAGTCGAAATTCTTTAAAAACCTCGGCCCTCTTTAAAATATCATAAACTGTTTCGGTAGGTTGAGCGCCTTTTTCAAGAAAATATAGAATAGCAGGAACATTTAAATAAGTTTGATTCTTTATTGGATCATAAAAACCCACTTTCCGCAGATCTCTTCCCTCTCTTCGGGACCGAACATCAATTGCAACGATTCGATAGACGGCTCATTGGGATAGATTAGATCAACAACCCCCCCTGGAAACGTATAGGAAGTTTTCTCCTCGTACGGCTCGCGAAAAATGATTCGAAATTCTGTATTATAACGTAAAATAAAAAACATCCATAAAATAATCAAATCAATTAAATGACGAATTAAATCCTTTATTCTTGACTCAAAAAATAAAATCATTTTTATACTCATAACTCACGTTAAATAACTTTCAAATAGCACAAAAGAAAATCCTAAAGAAAATCCTTTAGCATTTCATTTATTGAGCAGTCTCAAATACCCTTTATTTGTCTGATTTATTTTCGATTTGAATTCTTCATTTTGATTCAAATCCAATTGTTAATTGGTGTTATAATTCAAATCGAAAATAGAAAATTGAAAGGATGTTTCCTTGTTCCGGAATCCTTTATCTTTGTTTTGAATCATTAGGTTTAGACATTACTTCGTTGATTTTGAATCCTTTCAAAAATGTCAGCAACATACCTTTTTGTTATTTTATTTCTTTCTATCAAAGAATCATATGAACGGCGGATTCCCGCACAATATACAATATATATATAAACTTTTTCGAAAAGGTTTTTTCAATTCCAAGAAAATTTCCTTTAAGATTTGAAACTTACTTGATTTGGATCCTTTCGATATCTCAGTCAAAGATATACTTACGAAGTTGTTCCAACTTATTGATTGACACTAACCCTAGACCCTTCCCCCTTAAGAAATGAATCAATATCGAGCTCCATCATGTACTATTTCCATCACACCCCAACAAAAATGCGAATTCGAATGGAACAGAACAAAAGATGTCGAGTCAAGAGCATCCTTTAATTAGATTAGAGAATGATGGATATAAAAATCCACAACAGATCATGTCCTTCAAGTCGCACGTTGCTTTCTACCACATCGTTTCAAACGAAGTTTTACCATAACATTAACATTCCTCGAATTTGGAACCGCTATGCGGTTGATTCAATTATGGAATCATGAATAGTCATTGGTTCAGTTAGGACAGTGAGCACAGAAGATCACATAAGATATAGAATATATCTTATGTTTTTTTAATTCTATTTGAAAATTTCAATAATAAAAACAAAATTAAAATGAAAAAATCGATTGAAAAAAATTGCTTTTCCCGGATATGGATAAAAAAATAACAAACTTACTTATATTCTATAATAAATTATGAGGGGATGGATATATGACAACTTTTTTTGGAATTCAAATTCGTGTAATCTATTAATCTATAATCCCGTCTTGCCTAAATCTAAATCTCGAACAGATTTAGTTATATCGGCGCGTCATTTGAACACTTATCATCGTTTTTTGTGAATGAATTTTAGAAATGGAAAAAAAATATATAAGATTCATTATTGGTTAGAATCATTAGAAGAAACAATCAAATTCTATCCAATATTACACTTTCGAAACGAAAAAATGCAATCTTAATTATTTAGTACAATAAAGATTACGCATGCTCTTGATCTGGGACGGAAGGATTCGAACCTCCGAATAGCGGGACCAAAACCCGATGCCTTACCACTTGGCCACGCCCCACTTTTTTTTTCTATTTTTTTCTATTCGACAGTAATAAAGACTAATGTTTTTATTGATTGTTCGTCAATTCTAGCCAAAATATCGAAAGAATCAATTTGATTCTGTTGTTAGTATTTTGACACATATAGATATAGAATTATACTAAATTTATTGATCATTACATCTAATTCCATTAAGATATTGTATGAAAGTCGAATTTTTTCTATTCTGAAAGGAGAATGGAAGGTTTTTTGGTTGAGTGAGTAAGTTCAAAAAAAAAAAAAGAAGGATTTTGGATCTTTCTTTTTGTATTTTCTTCATTTTTTCCTTCTATGAAGAACTCAATCAAAATACAATTATCTTAAAAACACAATGTCTGTTATGCCTAACATCTTAAGTTTGATCTGTCTTAATTCTGCCTTTTATTCGAGTAGTTTTTTCTTAGTCAAATTACCCGAAGCCTACGCTTTTTTGAGTCCAATCGTAGATTTTATGCCAGTGATACCTCTACTATTTTTTCTCTTAGCCTTTGTTTGGCAAGCTGCTGTAAGCTTTCGATGAAATCTTTCATCTTGTCCTAAAAAAATGAATGATTTTTTCGCGAAAAACGATTCTAATACTAAGTATCGGATCACCTCGTTTTCCCATTCTAACAATTTTTATTTTTTGTGAAGGAAAAACCTTATTGTGATCCTCCACAAGTGGGTATAAGAAAATTATTGATAAGTAAGATAATAATAGAATAAATAAGATAATAATAATTTTTTATATTACTTAAAAAAAAAAATCCTTTTCGATTTCGAAAAACGACTTTGGTTTTCGGTATCAAAATAGAATATGTGTTCTAAAAATAGAGAATCTATTCTCTTTTTTCAAAAAAAAAAAATGATCTTGGAGATTGTGTAATGCTTACTCTCAAACTCTTTGTTTATACAGTAGTGATATTCTTTGTTTCTCTCTTCATTTTCGGATTTCTATCTAATGATCCAGGACGTAATCCTGGACGCGAAGAATAAAAAAGGGATTCTTTACTCGATTTTTAATCGATTTTGCTTTCTAATTTTTTAAATGAAAAATCAAATATAATATAAAACAAATATAAAAAACTTCGATTTGATATTTGTAATTCTATATAATTTCTAATTTTTTTTTTTGAAAAAATCAAAAAGATTGCAAAAATTAGAAAGATAAATCAACTATTAAGTCATTAACGGAAACGGAAAGAGAGGGATTCGAACCCTCGGTACGAATGAATCGTACAACGGATTAGCAATCCGCCGCTTTCGTCCACTCAGCCATCTCTCCCCATGACTAAATATTGAAATATTTAATAATATAAGAATTTTATATAAACAAATTCAAAAAATACTTATATATAACAATAATATATATCTACAAAATATACAAGTTATATTGTGTAATACAACTCAATACAAGTTTTATCTGAAATTCCAATCAGTTAGATCAATTCAAAAGAGTCAATAAAAGATTCACAACATAATCACAATAGAATATATAGATTCAATAGCATTTTTTATTTTAGATAATAATAAAAAAAAAAAAACAAAAGAAATATTTCTTCGCGTGAAAGGGCCTTTTATTATTTCCACTATTCCGATGGCCTGGCCTGATCAGTACCTCGCCAGGCCCTTTTTTCATTTTTGAATGGATTGATTATCCAATAAATAAAATAATTTATCTTATTTGAAATGATCAAAAAATACCTGTTATTGAAGCAAACACAAGACCAATAAGAAAAAAGACTATTTATATTCTCTAGAAGATATAGAATAGAATAAAGATGCTATCTTTGATTATCTTTTCTTCCACCCCTTGCTTCCCTATTTTTCGTTTTTTTATATTCTATTTATAGTTATAACTTGAGCCGTTTTCTTGAACCCAAACCTCCTTTAGAAAAAAAGTATTTTTTTTTTTCAGTTATTTAACTATGTTTTTCATAATCTCATTAAGTCCTCCTACGAAACATGATTCTTTTATGATCCTATCTTGATTACGACCAATTTCCGTGTTCGACAAAAGTTCGATTTCAATACAATAATCAAAATGTAGCGGGTATAGTTTAGTGGTAAAAGTGCGATTCGTTCTACTAACCCCTTATATAGTTAAGGGGTCGCTCGGTTTGATTACTATTCCGATCAAAAACTTTATTTCTTAAAAGGAATTTCTCCTTTACCTCTCAATGACAAATTTGAGGAAAATTATACATTCTCGTGATTTGTATCCAAAAGTCAATTATAAATTGAAAAGTTGGATTCTGAAATTACGAAACATGAATTTTTTTAAAATTGGATAAATACTTCCAATTGACTGAGTATAAGTAAGAGATCCATGGATGAAGATAAAAAATAGTTTTCTAATCGTAACTAAATCTTCCATTTTTTTTTAGAGAGAAGCAAAATAGCTATTAAATGATGACTTTAGTTTACTAGAGGCTTCAATCAACATATTTCTTTTTGTTTGTTTTATTTTAGCTCGGTGGAAACAAAATACTTTTCCTTAGGATTCTCTCAAATAGAACTAGAGAACGAAGTAACTAGAAAGATTGTTAGAATCCCTCCTTCTAGAAGGATCATCTAAAAAGCAAGTTGTTTTGAATTGAAAACATTCATACAAAAAGCTGACATAGATGTTATGGTTGATATTTTTTTTTGTCATTTCGTTCCCATCTTAGATTTAGATCTGGGAATTTGTTCCTTTTCCATAAAGGAGCCGAATGAAACCAAAGTTTCATGTTCGGTTTTGAATTAGAGACGTTAAAAATGAAAAATCAACGTCGACTATAACCCTTAGCCTTCCAAGCTAACGATGCGGGTTCGATTCCCGCTACCCGCTGCTCTATTCTATAATTCTTTAATTAATGGATCATAAAAAAAGGCAATTAAATGGATCGTAAAAAAAGGCGAAAAAATAGGAAAAGCGTCCATTGTCTAATGGATAGGACAGAGGTCTTCTAAACCTTTAGTATAGGTTCAAATCCTATTGGACGCAATTTTTTTCCATATATTTGTTTCGATATCGATGGGAAGAAAGGCATTAATATCTATTTTATATTAATATCTATTTTATATTAATATAAATAAATGAATATTGATTAAGGATCAATTGCTTTATGCCTGTTCCTGAAGTAGAAAGCGTTCCATCTGTTCTTGAA